GAATAATATTTTCATCGATTTTGGATCGGATTTGGCGGCATGGCCAAGCGGTAAGGCAGGGGACTGCAAATCCTTTATCCCCAGTTCAAATCTGGGTGTCGCCTGATCAACAAAATACTTAGAATTTCTTATTCTACTGATAGAATAGAACTCGACAAATTCTTGCCCTGCATAAGCAAAGGCAAAGGACGGGGCTTGTCGATACTTGATTTATAGAATACATAGTTCTATAAAAGACTATAAGTTGTTTTCTCAAAATCTGGCTCTGTTTGGGTTCTGGGTAGCGGCCCAAACAGATATACCAATAGGGATGAGGTAAGGCTTACTTATTAATTCCAGAACTACGAAAGTAAGAGGTCAGAAATCTTGGTATCCAAAGGTTCCTAAAGGACATTCCATTTTTGCTCCTAGGATTGAAGAAAAGATTATACGAAAGACTATCAAGACTTCCTAATTATCTTACACTACCTACACTAACGTAGGGTCTACTGACTCTGTCTGGAATTAGATTGGATAGGCTGATGGGAAATCAATTTAGGAGTTGTGGAAAGGACTGAAGATACTTTGTATCCATACTTACGAGAGACTCCGAGTACTCAAACATTCAATCAGGATGGTTGGTCGGCTCTTATCTTATAGAATAACAGAGTAAAAGTCAAAGTAAAAAAAAAAAAAAAAGATTTCTTTGGTCGTGTAAGGGGATTACAAAAAAAATGTATGTAATAATGGTAGTGATGTCTCCCCATTCTTTCACAGAAAGAAAGACAGTAAGGCTTAGATCAAATAGGAAATGTAGGTATCTAATAGATAGTTATCTATCTTGATGGTATATTTTTTTTTATTTTTGCTTATGAAAGAAAGGTAACAAAACAAACAATAGGTCTTACTATTCCCACATGTTCCATTAGGAGCATTCCTTTGCAATTTGCAAGGAAAAGGTGTGTGTATCGTATTTTTACTTAATACCTCCCAATTCTACCAGAAATCCTATAAAGAATCTGTTACGAGTGGATTCATTGAATTGGTTCATCAATAGCCTTAAGTCAGAATCCCATTTTGACTCTGCGCCATTGATTCTACTATGATTATTGATCAATAATGGAATAATTCCTTCATAGAAATAGGAGATATAATTCACATGGATATAGTAAGTCTCGCTTGGGCTGCTTTAATGGTAGTCTTTACATTTTCCCTTTCACTCGTAGTATGGGGAAGGAGTGGACTCTAGGTATATTAATAATTGATTGAGTAATCGATTGAGTAATCGATTGAGTAATCGATTGAGTAATCGAATTGTATCAATTGTTTAATTGATCGTTTTGCATTGATCGTTTTTCGAAGCTTTATTTTTAAAAAGCTTGTCTTTCTTTCAAAATTATACTGGAAAGACAATAATGAATAATAACCATTCGATCAAACAACGAATGATTACTATAGTTTAGTTGTATTTCAAAACTCAAATCTACGCATGATAGGAAATTTTTTCCAACCGAATTCCTCCTAAATATTCTGTTTGGATAAACCAGTTCTTACCAGAATTATGGATATTACAATGAGAAAAAACCAATCCCTAGTTTTTTCTTTATTTGTTTCTCTCTTTCTTTACTTTCACTGTTCTAAGAACAAATCGTTCTGCTATTAGATTACGACGATACTTACTTTCTACTGGAAGTGACTAGTGGTTGTCCAAAGAGGTTCTACACATAATAAAATTTGATCTTTCTTCCGCTGAGTGATCCACCACATATCATACATTTAACATTTTAGACTCCTAGAGATTTTTTTATGCTTTTTTGACTCATCTCATGTCATGTTTAAGCATGAAAAATGGTCCGAGTCCCCTTTACTAATCTACTTCCTTTCAAAATCTGAAGAAGTTACCATAGAACTTCGTAAATGATCTGTTAATGGCTCAATCAATGACTTCTTGGGATGGAAAATAAAAAAAATTCCTTGGTTTTGTTTTCTTTTGCTATAATATATTCCTATACTATTCTTCCTCTATTGATTCTTTTGATGAATCCCGGAACCTATATATAAAATTATAAGAAACCTAGGAATTAGAAGAATTGGCCTTCGATTATTTTGGGTTGATCGAAATCGAGTGGATGTAGCGAAAAAAAGAAATAGAATTAGACTGCTATTTCGATGTACTAGTCTACTATTTAGATTAGATGTACATCTAATACATCATATACATACATATTGTAAATTGATCTATATAAACCCTCCATTTAGATAAAGTCTATATGTGTATACAATACAACTTTATATGATAATATCATTGTATACAATACAACTTTATATGATAATATCATTGTATACAATATTAGATAATATAAAATACTCTAAAGTGTGGTAGAAAGGACTATATATAGTCCTTTCTACCACATTTTATGATTCCAACCAGATCATTTCATTTAAGACTTGGAATTTTCTTTTAATCCCTTTCTTTCATTTCTTCAATCATTGAAAAAAGGATTGATAAGAACTAATAATTAAGATTCAAATTAATCATTTTGACTGACTGTTTTTACGTAGATAATAAGTAAAAAAGCAGTAGGAACTAGAATGAACAGTGCAGTAGCAATAAATGCGAGAATATTGACTTCCATAATTTCTTTATTTATTTTTTTTTCTTCGCAATAACTCGGGATGTAATCCCATAGAGATGAGAAATTTAACTCCTGTAAATTCATTGGGATGAATTGATCCTGATGATACTGAATAGGATCAATATTATGAATAACAATATCTGATCTATCAAATCGATTCATCGTCGAGAATTGAATAGTATAACATGGGAAGATCCTTTATCCATACTAATTACGAAATGGGATTTTTTATTGGATCAGGAATCCCATTGGATTTTTCATCCTCTTCCACCTTTTCTTTTCTATAACCTACTGTCTTCCTTATCTTATACAACTCTCCTTCCTGTGTATTATACTTACAATTATGAGGTATTATATGACCGGTATTCTATGGGTCACACACAGACCCAAACGAGGTGAGATGGAAAAAAAGGGATTAAATAAAAAAGATCAAATATTCCAACAAATTTACTGAAAAGGGTCCTTGCTCGGTCTTTTCTTTTATTTTATTAGTATCCTCTTTCTTGTATTTATTTGTACTGGAATGCATACATCAAAAACGATGTCTGCAATTTGAATGAGAATGAGATAGATTGTTTACAATTAGTCATTGAGGATACACAAACAAAGTCAGAACTAGAAAAGGTGTGGTTTAACCTGAAAAGTACTCTGTCGAGGTAATTATGTTAAGTTCATTGTCCATCGTACAATAAACGAATACCATTTTTGTATGTACTCCCGGTAAAATAGGATCACTCTACTCCATTTCATTGATCAAGAACAATCGAAAAAGAAAGTAAGACGAGGATGGTATCTCTTAAAATACTGAATATAGTAATACCACCGATTGTACTAATGTACATATGATATGTCTCTCCTTTATCAATCGGGAGTAGTGGAAAGATTTGAAATTCCCGTATCCATATTTGTGTGATGATAAATGCGAAATAAAAAACAAAAGAAATAAGGATCCCCACTGGGGATTAGATCTTGCTTCCTGTCCCCCTTTTCCGTGAAAAGAGAGAGATGAATTGATAAATTCACCGGATCCTAGTTCGGGACTGACGGGGCTCGAACCCGCAGCTTCCGCCTTGACAGGGCGGTGCTCTGACCAATTGAACTACAATCCCAGCGAGGTGTATGGCATACATATTCTTAATGTAATCATAAGAACATTCTAGCCCTAGTCGTCGTATTGTAAGAAAGACAGGAATGATATACTGATATCATATCCACATATAATATGGGCTATAGTGAGAGTGACACGGATTACTAGTAACCAATAATTATTTTACGGCCAAAAGTGGATAATCAATCTTTCAATGAGAAAAAAGAACTAAACTTTTTTGTTTGCTTTTCATGATACTTTACTTAATTAAGTAAAGTATCATGAATTAGATCCTTAGAAAGATCAGAAAGAGAAAAATAGGGATAGAGAAAAAAAATTGATCCTTTCTCTTTATTTCTACGAATTAGGCATTTCCGTTTATGGAAGACAAATTGGTTATATCATATTCATGGAGCGGTGAATTATTGGGCCGAGCTGGATTTGAACCAGCGTAGACATATTGCCAACGAATTTACAGTCCGTCCCCATTAACCGCTCGGGCATCGACCCAGGAAGAATTCATTCTAGGCTTATCGATAATCTATGATCAACTTCCTTTCATAGTACCCTACCCCCAGGGGAAGTCGAATCCCCGCTGCCTCCTTGAAAGAGAGATGTCCTGAACCACTAGACGATAGGGGCATATACGCCCGACCATCATCATACTATGATGATAGTATGAGCAGTTTTTTGGAATTGTCAATATAGTCTAATGGTATGACTAGATCCAAAAAATCTTTCCTACTTTTATGTTATGATTTTTTGGAATTTTTTTTTTTCAAAAATTCCAAATAATAATCTTATCTACTTTTGGAGTAAATCCAATTTATTGTTCCTGAATGAACTCCTATGCATATACGTATATATTATGTACATATAGTACATATATACATATATGCAGTAGACTCATAATGGAAAAAAAATGGCTAATTCATGAATTGAATAAAACGGCCCTTTTAACTCAGTGGTAGAGTAACGCCATGGTAAGGCGTAAGTCATCGGTTCAAATCCGATAAAGGGCTTTTTTTCCACTAAACTCAAGTTTTAGCCTTCGTTTTTCAGCGGAAAATATCTCTATTATTTTTTCTAAAAAGAAAAGGATAACCACCATTATAACGAATTCTGATTATTCTGACTTATAGTTAAGTTAGGAAGTTGAACATTTATTGATTAGCAAAATGACTAATTGCACGTATTAGGAGTAGTCCACCTGTAGTGACATAGTAGTCCTCCTCATGTCTCATTATTCACAAATTTTTTGTCCTGGGACATAACATAAATATTATATAATACTCTAT